TGTTTTTCAAAAAAAAGAGTTTCATTTTTGTAATTTTCTAATCGTTCCAAACTATTGCAAGTAGCATTAATCAAATTTACCTTTTCTCGTTCTATCTCAGAGTATCCATTCGTTCGATACTCATCTGCTTCGATTTCCACTTTTCGTAATCGAACCCGAGCTCTTTCGAGCTGTTCAATGGCTCCTCTACGTAATTCTTCTGAATTTCGAATAGTACTCAAGATCCTCTGTTTTCGCTTATCTAATAAATCATTTAATGAAAGTAGATTATTTTTCCATTCATTTCACAGCTATCATATCTCTTCCCGAACCAAACATGAATCTTTCGATTCATTTGGCTCTCACGCTCAATTGTTTCTTTTCTCTTTTCTTTGATTGATGGGCATTCCCATATCTTTTAATGGAATGAGCCTATCCTCTCTTTTTGTTCATATTCAAAGATATCGAAACTGATCTCAGAATCTTAGGAGGACTCTTCAGACCAGACAAAAAATAAAAAATTGTCAGCAAAGTTGTTTCTTTATTTGTTCTTTATTTACAACTTATTTACAAAAAGAAAAAAAAAAGATTTTAAAGAAAAAAGAATTCTATTCTTTCTTCTTTATATGCTATGAGAAATTAGATCAAAATTCTAATAGAATAGAAATAGAATTGAATATAATTCTGAACTTCATTACTTCATTCTCATTATTATTAGAATGATATTTCGATTTTTTTCATCCAAAAAATTCTCTTTTTTATACAAATAAATTGTATACAAATACAATACATAGGTCGTCGATTCGGCAGTGGATAAAAAAGGGGGGGAAGATACCCATCTTCCCAGTTAATGGTTCAAAGAATTTTATCCATATGAGTGTTCTACATCGGATAAATTCCCAATTATTCCTTTTTTCTTTTTATCATTTTTAAACCATTTAGGTACTAACGTAGCGGTAGAAAGAGTACCATGCTATGCTGTGCCTGGACTTCAAACAATTTATCTTTAACCATGTAAAAGACCTCAACATTATTGGTTGATAGAGAATCAAAGTTCATTTACCAATTCGTCACGAAATGCTATGGTTCTTACATATGATTTCTGAATGAAATCCAATTCCGAAGTAATTCGTCGAGATTGTGCACCCTTTGTTCCTATTTCTGCTATAAATAATAATACATAAATATAAAGAAAGTGCAGCCGGTGAAATCCAACCTATTCTTGAAATACACAACTCGCACACACTCCCTTTCCAAAAAAAATCAATACACCCAGCACTACGCTTAGATTTATTGGATTTGTTGCTAAAATATCGGTATTAAACTCGAAACTCCCAGCGGATGGCCAGTGCCCCGCGGAAACAAAAGAATCGGTTATATTTTTCATATGCTTTCCCCTTATAGATAGGACTAACAAAGAACAGAGTTCTTTTTGTATCACTCCGCTTATTATTCTTAATGGAATTTGAGAATTCTCAAATTTCTTAGTTATGGTTATGTTTTTATTCTTCTTTTTTTTTTACATTTTTATTCTACGATGAAATGAAACATTAAACAAAAGGATTTGCAAATAAAAGAGCTAATGCCACGACCAGTCCATAAATTGTTAAAGCTTCCATAAAAGCCAGACTAAGCAATAAAGTACCTCGTATTTTACCCTCTGCTTCTGGTTGTCTCGCAATACCTTCTACAGCTTGGCCCGCAGCAGTACCTTGACCAACCCCAGGTCCGATAGAAGCAAGCCCTACAGCCAATCCAGCAGCAATAACGGAAGCAGCAGAAATAAGTGGATTCATGGTAAGTTCCTCGCACCAAAAAGAGAAATGGTTAATGATACAACCAACCAATGAATTAGTACTTAATCTACTTCTTTTTCTACTTCTACTTTTACTATTTACTTTACTACACTTATTTTTTCTTTTTTGATCTTTATCACTAAAATCTATCGGGTCGAAGTAGCTAAAAACTCCAAATGGAATTCAGAATATTACTGAATTTTCAGAACTACTTCGATATGCCGTTTTTCCTTTCTACCTTATGTAAATAGATATGTATACGGTTTTAGTCATTGCGTTTCCTTGTTTATAAGCTATTCTATTCTTTCTCTTTCATTCAATTCACAATCACAGACAAAATAGAAAAAGGACTCATATGGGAATCCATCTAAATGCAGTGGGCTAGAAAAAAAGATATAGGGGTAATTACTATCTAACTAGTAAATAACATATACTTTTATTCTTACATAACGTAAATCACCTGCACTTTTTATTCTATGAAATCGTATTCTGTAACCATTCTTCGAAACATACACAAGGATTTATACCTCATAGGTATTATATATACATATATGTAGTAGGATCCCCAACCCTTATTTCTCTTACAAATCCTGCAATATCATCTATCTTTCTTCATATATGTAGCTATTTGCATTTTCTTCTCCAACCCAGTGGATTCTATGGAACCCCCCACATTGCTTAAATTGGGATAAGCTTCAAAAAAGACTATTTCGAAAGTTAGTCAA